GGTCAGCGCGAAGGTTCAAGACTTAGCCGAGCGTTAGCGAAGCGGAACGAAGCGTCGGTAGCAAAGCTGACAACGCAACGCGTTAGCGAAGCTAGATTCTCATAGCGAGGCGCTTCGAGTTAGCGAAGCGCTGTAATAGCGCCGAAGCCCTATGTGCTATAATGCTGAGCCAAGGACGCTCCGCCTTATCTATAGAAGCAGTCAACTGAGTTCTGAACGAATTAGCTCCTTGGTAATGGCTCAATCTATAGATAGAAAGCCCTATGATGGGAAACTACCACGTTAGGTCTGGAGAGAGATGGGACCGGTTATATAATAGGGGGAGCAGATGCAAGCTTTTTCTTTCAATAGCCGGCCAAATGACTACAGGATCATCGGTCTACTCTACCTCAATTCACCATTTCGAACCTTATACAGAAGGTTTTTCCGTACCAGCTCCTTCTACCTATACCGCTGTTGAAGCACCTAAAGGAGAATTTGGTGTGTTTCTGGTCAGTAATGGAAGCAATCGTCCCTACCGTCGTAAAATAAGAGCACCTGGCTCTGCCCATTCACAAGGACTCGATTCTATGTCCAAACATCACATGCCAGCAGATGTGGTCACCATCATAGGTACTCAAGATATTGTGTCTGGAGAGGTAGATAGATAGGACTACTAGTTGCTCGATCAGGACCCTAGCTTTATTGCGAGCCAAAAACCTTGCTTGAGAGATTGAAGACGGGAAGGGCTGGGCTTCCACACATACATCTTTGTCAATTCTCCTGATCTACGAGCACCCTGCTTGCTTGTATTAAGATTAATAGCTTGAGCAAGAAAGACACAGCCATAAGAAGTGCAAATGCAGATTCTCCCTGCAGGTCTTGTAGTTTTCGTAGTTCCAATAATGGATTTGGGGTGGCTAGGACACGGTTTCTAAGAGAAGATCGATCGGGACTAATGGGACTTCAGCCTGAAGCATGTTACAAGTAGTCGTCGTGGTATTGGCAAGGCCACCCCGTCTTGGATGGAATGTCCGCCTATCAAATGAATGGGACGATCACCATAGTTATATATATAGTGCTTTGGCAGTGGTTTTTGAACGAAAGTTTGAAATGGAATTCTATTCAACAAAAACAATATCAGATATCGCAATCGCTCCCCTGCCCGATCCGCTTCCCGCGTATCGTGACTTTTCTGGAAAGTCACTTTCTGATTTGACTCTTCACTCAACATGAATAGGATTCAAAAATAGGAATAGTAAGAATAAGCACTTGGTGAACCGGAATGGTCTTGTTTACCGAGGAAGCCTCCGAAGAGTTGATCCCCCTCATGACCCGAGAGCTTTCTAAGTAGGCCGCGTCTCCCCGCCAAAAAGGTCTCTAGCTTCGTTAGCCAACGACTTCACAGCAAACGACCTCATCGATTGGACGTATCACATCAGAAAAAAGCTTGCTTTCTTTTTGCTTTTTCCATGACGCCCTCAAATTTACACCCTCCCCTCTAAAGAATGAAAGAAGGATCAAAGCATCCCGAATGAGCTTTCTCGAACGGATAAAGAAAAGAGTGATTTGAATAGTCAATAAGATCGAGTAATTCAAAGAAAGAGAGAATAAGGAATGTGTCTTCAACCACCTTCGAGATCCTTCAACGTAATGTCGCTTCCCATCCACTTCCTTAAAGCCACACCTTTAAGTCTAAGCTTGTTCTTCTTCAAAAGTTCCGTAAGTGGTGTTGGATTTAACCTCAAGGCCGAACAGGCCTTGATAAACTTCCTATAGTAGTTCACTGGTCACTGAGGTAGGAGTCTTCCACTCTTGGATGGCCCTAACCTTCTCCATATCCATCTTTACTTGTCTTGCACCCACGACATGGCCCAAGAATGTGATGCGTTCCTGGGCGAAAGAACACTTCTCTTCCTTGACGTACAAGTGGTTCTTCTTGAGCAACTCGAACACTGTCTTCAGGTGCCCAACATGCTCCTCCAGAGTTGAGCTATACACCACTATGTCGTCCAGGTAGACTACCACGAACTTATCTAAGTCTTCATGGAAGATCTCATTCATCAACGTGCAGAAGGTAGCGGGAGCATTTGTCAGCCTTTAAAGAAAGAGAAGGGCGGCATGACCAAGAACTCGAGCCATACCTCGCCTCGTGACGCATGTGGTTTTGGGTTCGTCTCCCTCGGCGATACGAACCTGATGGTATCCTGACCGCAAGTCCAACTTTGTAAAGTCTCGTGCCGACCCCAACTGCCCTTCTTTGATGAAATCTTGCAGTCCGCAATCAAAGGAATAGGATACTTGTTGCGCACCATCACCTTGTTGAGAGCCCAATAGTCGATACACAACCTTAGGTTCCCGTCGTGCTTCTTCTGAAAGAGAACAGGTGCTCTAAAATACACCTATAATTAGGCCTTGGATGGGCGGATAAAGCCCGATTCCAACAACTCGTTCAATTGTCTCCTAAGTTCAGCTAACTCAGGAGGTGCCATTCGGTAAGGTCCCTTGGCAGGCGGCTTTG